TTTGTTGTTCAAAATGAATGGTTTCATTTTTGTAATTTTCTAACTGTTCCAAAGTCTTAGAAGTTGCATTAATCAAATTTAATTTTTCTCGCTCTATTTCAGAGTATCCAGTCATTCGAAACTGATTCGCTTCTATTTCTACTTTCCGTAAGCGGGCCCGGGCTTTTTCTAACTGGTTTAGGGCCCCCTCGCGTAATTCTTCTGAATTTTGAATAGTCTTCAAGATCCTCTGTTTTCGATTATCTAATAAATCACTTAACACCCCCCTTCCAAAAAAAATCAACACACCAAGCACTACGCTTAGATTTATTAGATTGGTTGCAAAAATATCAGTATTAAACCCGAAACTTCCGGCGGATGGCCAATAACCCAAGGAAAGGAAAGAATCGGTTACATTTTTCATACGATCTCCTCTTTCTTATAGTTATGCTTTCTTATAGTTATAGATAGACTATTTATATTCTTTTATTATGAATTTCCCTATTTCTAAATAGAAAATACTAAATTGAGTCAAAAAATATATTGATTTAGAAATGGGTTTTAATGGATTTTTTTCAATTGGAAATTTCCAATAAGCCTGATACTTATTCGATTCGAATTAGGTACCAGGTCTTATACGGGTCAGTTGCGAAATACCTCGTTTGTTACAATACAATTGCAATACTTCCTAAAAAAAGTTCGTCCATTGGACTAAGAAGGTAAAGGAAAAAATGAGTTGTATCCTCATCCTCAAACCGGCGATTTCCGTGGGTTGTTGTTCCTAAGTAATTTAATTGTAGAAGTTAAATATTAAAAGAATTTGAAAAAAACAAGAGCAGCAAATCCACGGAAATAAACAAAAATATGTGTTTTTAGGATTAAACAAAAGGATTCGCAAATAAAAGAGCTAATGCTACAACCAGCCCATAAATTGTTAAAGCTTCCATGAAAGCTAGACTAAGCAATAAAGTACCCCGTATTTTTCCTTCCGCCTCTGGTTGTCTCGCGATCCCTTCTACAGCCTGTCCCGCAGCAGTACCTTGACCAACCCCAGGTCCAATAGAAGCAAGCCCGACAGCCAATCCAGCAGCAATAACGGAAGCGGCAGAAACCAATGGATTCATGATAAGTTTTCCTCGCGCCAAAACAAAAATAAAGAAATAGTTAATGATACAATCAACCAATATTCAATTCACAATAACAGACGAAACGGAAAGGCTTCTATTGAAATCCCTATCTAAATTCACAATAGTAAGACAAATTAGATATATCTTTAGTTCATATATACCTAGTTAATGTCTAATATCACATATACATGTTTTTCCCCCAAACCGTAAACCAAATATTGTATCTTAAAGTCATCGGGATTCTCGAATCATTCTTCGAAAGATTCACAAGAGTTGTCTTATAGCGATTAGATTATATACACCTAGCTCGACCCCCCCTTCCTACGCAAACCAATCCATTTGTTTTTTTTACAACTCAAAAATATCGTACCTTTTTTACAATTACTCTAGATCGTTTATATCTTTATTTATACCTTATATTTATCTTCCCTAAGTGGATTACCTTAAACGGCGCATACATTGCGTCAGGCTAAGCTAAAAAAAACTGCGTCGGAAACTAGTCAATGATGACCTTCCATGGACTCGCCTATATAAGCCGCAGCTAGGGTTGCAAAAATAAGAGCTTGAATACCGCTTGTAAATAATCCAAGGAACATGACAGGTATAGGAACTACTAAAGGTACTAAAGAAACAAGAACAACAACTACTAATTCATCAGCTAAAATATTTCCGAAAAGTCGAAAACTAAGCGATAACGGTTTTGTGAAATCTTCTAAAATGTTAATAGGTAAAAGGATTGGGGTTGGTTGAATATATTTACCGAAATAACCCAACCCCTTTTTTGTAAGGCCCGCATAAAAATAGGCTACTGACGTGAGTAAAGCTAAAGCAACGGTCGTGTTTATATCATTTGTGGGTGCGGCTAACTCTCCGTGAGGTAACTGGATAAGTTTCCAGGGTAAAAGAGCCCCTGACCAATTTGAAACAAAAATAAATAGAAACATAGTTCCAATAAAGGGAACCCATGGACCATATTCTTCTCCAATTTGAGTTTTGCTCACGTCTCGAATGAATTCAAGGACATATTCAAAGAAATTCTGACCGTCAGTAGGAATGGTTTGTGGATTACGAACAGCTATAATGGCTGAACCTAATAAAATAGCAATTACGACCCAAGAAGTAATAAGTACTTGGGCATGGACTTGGAAACTTCCTATTTGCCAATAGAAATGTTGGCCTACTTCCACACCGGATATATCGTATAAACCTTTTAGTGTTTTGATAGAACATAATAGAACATTCATATTACCCTCTGAAAGAAATAGAACTTAAAAAGGAATTATTTTGATTCAACCATCTTTTTTTCGATTTGCCTACTTGAATTATATATTTTAAGTATCAACTAATCACAGAAAATCTCCGGTTTTTATCTCTTTTATGCTAGTCAAGAATAA